AAAATGAAATTAAAAGACAATAAAAAAAAATAGATTATCATATATATAGTTTATATAGTTTATGTAGAAATATGAACAATATGAATAAGTCTATTTCTTAAATTATTCAGTTAGTATTCGATATACGTAGCTTAGTATAAATACAGTAATATTACATTYACATAAATAATATTAATACGAATTATAATTTTTAGAAGATTATTTATAATATAAGATGTCCCTATTTTATAACAACGTAACAATTAATGTAACAATAATATGACAATTCTAAATTTACCCTCTCTTTTTGTCCCCTTAGTGGGCCTAGTAATTCCAGCATTTGCAATGGCTTCTTTATTTCTTCATGTACAAAAAAACAAGATTGTTTAAATTCGCCGGTACAAAATATCATTCATTGTTTGAATAAGTAATTAGACTGACTTGCATTCATTTAATAGAAGTGAAAATTAGTGAAATAGGGTCGAATATGTGACTTCCCACGAACATCAATGAACGAACGCTAACGAATTCTAGCTATTTTCAACTCAACTAGATACGAAGTTATTAAATGGGGGGTCAGGTCATATGGTGGTTATATGTAAATATCGAGAATAAGATGAGATGCCATTTTTTTGAAGGTTCATATTCATATAATAAAAGTTCTAGTTGATGAGCGTTACTTCGTAAACAAAACAAAAATAGGAAAGTCAAATTGGGATTAATTATTCTATCAATTCCAATAAAATGCAACTCAATCTAGTATGAATTGGCGATCAGACCGTATATGGATAGAACTTATAACAGGCTCTCGAAAAATAATTAATTTCTACTGGGCCTTGATCCTTTTTTTAGGTTCGTTAGGATTCTTAGTGGTTGGAATTTGTAGTTATCTAGATAGTAATTTTAGATCTTTATTTCCATATCAACAAATCCTTTTTTTTCCACAAGGAATCGTGGTGTCCTTCTATGGGATAGCAGGTCTCTTTATTAGTTCCTATTTGTGGTGCATAATTTCGTGGAATATAGGTAGTGGTTATGATAGATTCGATAGAAAAGAAGGAACAGTTTGTATTTTTCGTTGGGGATTTCCCGGCAAAAATCGTCGTCTCTTTCTCCGATTCCTTATGGAGGATATTCAGGCCATACGAATCGAAGTTAAAGAAGGTATTTATACTCGTATTGTCTTTTTCCTTTATATGGAAATCAGGGGACAGGGGTCTATTCCATTAATTCATATTGATGAGAATTTGACTCCACGAGAAATTGAACAAAAAGTCGCAGAATTGGCCTATTTCTTGCGTGTACCAATTGAAATGAAATGAAGAATTGTTATTTTTTTTTTATTATTTCGTCTTCATTTGTTGAGAGGGACTTTGATTCTATTTCTGTATTCTTTATAGATTAAAAGCCTAAAAAAAACAAAATACTTTGTACGTAATAGAATCAAAATATTCGAGCGTGTAGAGTCGTGAGGTGGGGTGGATTCCTTAACAATTCATTAAATTAAAAAATGACAAAAAAGAAAGTCTTTATTCGCATTCTATCTCTTATATCTTTAGTATTTTTAGTATTTTTTACCTGGTGGAGCTCTCTCTCATTTAAAAAAAGTATGGAATCATGGTCTATTAATTGGTGGAATAAGAGACAATCTGAAACCTTTTTGAATGATCTTCAAGAAAATGGTATTCTAGAAAAATTCATAGAATTAGAAAGACTACTCCTGTTGGACGAAATGATAAATGAATCTTCAGAAACACATATACAAAAGCTTAATATAGGAATCCAAAAAGAAACGGTTCACTTAATCCAGATGTATAACCAAGACCATATGAATACGATTTTGAACTTCTCAATAAACATAATGTCTTTCATTATTCTAAGTGTTTATTCTATTCTGGGTAATGACGAGCTTGTTATTCTTAACTCTCGAGTTCAGGAATTATTATATAATTTAAACGATACAATAAAAGCTTTTTCCATTCTTTTAGTAACTGATTTATGTATCGGATTCCATTCGCCCCACGGTTGGGAACTAATGATTGACTCTATCTACAACGATTTTGGATTTGATCATAACGATCAAATTATATCTGTTCTTTCTTCCACTTTTCCAGTTATTCTAGATACAATTTTGAAATATGGTATCTTCCATTATTTAAATCGTATATCCCCGGCACTTGTATTGATTTATAACTCAATGGCTGAATGAAAAATGATTTAAGTTTGTCTATAAATCAAGCATTCCAAATCCTGTCTTTCTATTTGTTTGATATTTACTTTGACTGATTCAAGAGATTATTCCTATATTCCAATAAGAATTTTCCAGTCAATAGCAGAATCATAGATAGGGAATTATTCAATTGACCTACCTACTTTATTGTAGAAATTGTCGGTATCAAATTAACTATTGGACCATGCAAATGAGAAATACCCGTTCTTGGATAAAGGAAAAAAAGATTCGATACATTTACTTATTGCCCATAATATATATAATAACTCAGGCATCCATTTCAAATGCATA